AGGTTCACAAGCGGCTGAATATTTATTTCATAAGGGCTTATTCGATCCAATTGTACCACGTAATCTTTTAAAAGGCGTTCTGAATGAGTTATTTCAGCTCCACGCTTTCTTTCCTTCGAATAAAAATTGATTCAAATAGAGCTTTAAGTTAAGTTCAATTATTTTTTTGGCAAACAGGCAGTTAGTTTATCAGAATCAAAGTAAAAATAAGAAGAATCTCTTTTTTTGGTGACACACAATTGCATTCTAGAAAGAATCAAAAGTGAAAGTTGCAGAAAATTCGTTTTTTTTTTCAAGATCTTTATTTTACTCATATTCCTGATTCTGATTAGTAATAAGAAAGTTTCTATCAACAAGATAAAAGAGCGGATTATTCTTTTCGCAACATTACATTATATATATTAGGCAAATTAAACGAATTTAATGTTACGTATATATATATATAATTCAAATATAGCTAGTATAGTATTGACTCGTTCTATATCTCCCAAGAATTCAAATTATTACTAATAATCCCTGTTGGATCGTATTCTAACGAATTTTTCAGGAATTTTTAAGAAACTATTTCTTTTTATTTAATTAAATAATTAAAATTAGAAGACAAAAAAAAGAATATAATAAAAATAAAAGAAGAAGAATAAATAAATGGATTATTCAGACATATATTCCATGTAGAAAAATGAAATGAATAAGTACATTTATTTAGTTCTACATTCCTTGCACTTATTATATACTCACTTATAGTATAATTAGATACGAATTAAAATTAATAACGAATTAAAAAATAGATTATTAAATATATAAATTATTAAATATATAATATAAGAATAACAGGTACAAATATTAAATCGAGGTACCCATTCTATGACAACTCTCAACTTACCATCTATTTTTGTGCCTTTAGTGGGCCTAGTATTTCCGGCAATTGCAATGGCGTCTTTATCTCTTCATGTTCAAAGAAACAAGATTTTTTAAATCTGCTGCGACCGAATCTCATCCATATTTTTTTTTTCAAGACTTAGGCATGGATCAAAAAATGTATATCCATTTAGTAGAATATCGTATAAGATGTCGCTTCTTCCGAAAAATGAAAGAGCTCTTATGCATTGCATGTCAGAAACATTATATAAACATTATCATTATATAAGGTTCGCATTAGAATAGTTTAGAATAGTGCTAGTCGATGAGAGTTACTTCGGAAACAAAAAGAGTAAAGTCAATTCTTTGGGGGTTATTCTCTCAATTTCAATAAAATGCAACCGGATCTAGTATGAGTTGGCGATCAGAACATATATGGATAGAACTTATAACGGGGTCTCGAAAAACAAGTAATTTCTCCTGGGCCTTTATCCTTTTTTTAGGTTCATTAGGATTCTTATTAGTTGGAACTTCCAGTTATCTTGGTAGGAATTTGATATCCTTATTTCCGCCTCAGCAAATCCCTTTTTTTCCACAGGGGATCGTCATGTCTTTCTATGGCATCGCAGGTCTCTTTATTAGCACCTATTTTTGGTGCACAATTTCGTGGAATGTAGGTAGTGGTTATGATCGATTCGATAGAAAAGAAGGAATTGTGTGTATTTTTCGTTGGGGATTTCCTGGAAAAAATCGTCGCATCTTACTTCGATTCCTTATGCAAGATATTCAATCCATCAGAATAGAAGTTAAAGAAGGTATTTATGCCCGTCGTGTCCTTTATATAGACATCCGAGGCCAGGGGGCCATTCCCTTGACTCGTACTGATGAGAATTTGACTCCACGAGAAATTGAACAAAAAGCTGCCGAATTGGCCTATTTCTTGCGTGTACCGATTGAAGTATTTTGAAATTAACTGAAAATTCTTTCTTATCGGGAGGTAAAAAGGAAAAAATATTAAGAATCGTCTTTTTCGATAGCATAACTTAACTGAAGTTTCTTCCGAGCGCTCATTAGAGCCAAAAGGGTCTGTTTGGATACGTATTATGGAAATTCGTTCAACTCAATTCAGTAAGAAAAAATGGCAAAAAAGAATGCATTCACTCCCCTTCTATATCTTGCATCTATAGTATTTTTTCCCGGGTGGATCTCTCTCTTATTTAATAAAAGTCTGGAATCCTGGGTTATGAATTGGTGGAATACTAGGCAATCCGGAACTTTTTTGAATGATATTCAAGAAAATAGTATTTTAGAACAATTCATAGAATTAGAGGAACTCTTCTTGTTGAAGGAAATGATAAAGGAATATCCAGAGCCGCATCTACAAAGGCTTAGTATAGAAGTTCACAAAGAAACAATCCAATTGATCAAGATGCACAATGAGGATCGTATCCATACGATTTTACACTTCTCGACAAATATAATCTGTTTCATTATTCTAAGTGGTTATTCTATTCTGGGTAAGGAAAAACTTGTGATTCTTAACTCTTGGATTCAGGAATTCTTATATAACTTAAGCGACACGATAAAAGCTTTTTCTATTCTTTTATTAACTGATTTGTGTATTGGATTCCATTCGCCCCAT